ACTAAACTTTTGTATCTTCATCCATGGATCCTTAGTCATACTTATTCAATTGGAAGACTTGATCCAGTTCAAAAAAATTATGTTTCACGACTCCATATACATAATCCATTTTTTTTTATTAAAAAAAAATGGATTTCTAATAGGACTTTGGATACAAATCGTGAGAATGTATGTTCTTCCTCAAATATGCTATTGAGAGGTAAAGGATTAAACCTTTTTAAGAAATAAAGTTTTTGATCGGAGTATGAAAATGAGATACCCTTTCCCTTAACTATTTAAGTTTTTAATAGAACGAATCACACTTTTACCACTAAACTATACCCGCTACATATACATTATTGTATATAAATGGACTATTTGTCGAACAAAGGAGTGAGACGCAATCAAGATAGGATCCGTGTTGACGCATATTTAGTCCTGCTAGCCAGGGACTTAAAAGGATAAAGGGCACATTTAATATTTTCTAATTTTGTAAATAACATATTCAATAAGACTATATATATCTTTGATCTTTGTTTTGTTGGATTGCTAGTATTTTCGGATTGAAGGGGTCATTGAAGCTAGACAAAAAGAGGTACTGGCCTGGCCAGTACTTAACTAAGACCAGGCCCAGGCCGGGGGAATAAATCTTTCGTACAAAATCAAAGAAGTAAGGTATTCTTTCTATTGTATTGTAGATACTTATTTCGAATCATTATCTAAATGAAATTCCTGATCAAATTCGTTCTTTATTTACTCTGAACTTACTTATTTTATATTAATGAAAAATAGGAAATTCCTAATATTCAATTTAATAATTGCATTTAATTGAATTTTAAAATATTATTACTATGTTTAGTATATTACTGTATATTACTACTATATTAATATACTATATTAACATGCAATATATATTATATAATATAGCAATATTGAATACTAGATAGCAATATTGAATACTAGAAAAATAATTATGTTAATGTTAATATATTTATTTTCATTTTAACTTATTTTTTTTTTGTTTTGATTAATTTATTAATTATATACTAAAATTATATACTAAATTAATTAAATAAATTAATTATTAATATATATGCATATATATATATTATGTAATATGTAATAATTATTAATTCATAATATATGAAATATTAAAATAAAATATGGAATTCTCCGTAATTTCTTTAAATTATTTCGATTTTCTTTTCCATTTGGAGAGATGGCTGAGTGGACTAAAGCGTCGGATTGCTAATCCGTTGTACGAATTATTCGTACCGAGGGTTCGAATCCCTCTTTCTCCGCTCGCTCTGATTACTCGACCCGCTTGATACTTTCAATTTCGAACTTTAAAAAGAAAAGGAATTGAAATTCTTTGATTTTATCATAGGTAAATTTATAGAATAGATAAAATAATAAGAAAAGTTTAGAAAAAAAAATTATTCCTCACGTCCAGGATTACGTCCTGGATCATTAGATAAGAATCCGAAGATGAAGAGAGAAACAAAGAATATCACTACTGTGTAAACAAAGAGTTTAAGAGTAAGCATTACACAACCTCCAAAATAAGATTATTTTCGAAAAAGGGAATAGATTACCTATTTTTTCTTTTCAACACATGTACTATTTTGTTTAATTTGTTTGTTTAATTTTACATTACACGACTCCCCGCAAAAAATTCAATTTTTGAAAAGAAAGTCATTTATTTTTACGAATTTCTTTGTATTGTATGTAATAAGATTTTTCTTCCTTACTTAAAACTTACAAAAAACTTCTTGTCATATCGACAATTAGATATTGTACGGGACCTAGACCTAGTAAATTCTTTGCTCACTGAAAGGTCAGAACGAGTAAATAAGCTGATCCAAATTAATCTTTGCGGTTATTTAATATTAAATTAATATATACTTAATATATACAATAAATACAATAATTGAAATTTTTGAATCGAGGGTTTATAATAATAAATAATGTAATACTTAGTCGATCTTATTCATTTTTCGAATTTGATTATCGAATAAATCATGAATCGATTTGCCAAAATGAGTATATTTGGCAAAGTATTAAAAATTTCATCGAAAACTTACAGCAGCTTGCCAAACAAAGGCTAATAGAAAAAAGAAAAGAGGTATAACAGGCATAACATCTACGATTGGATTGAAAACTGCATAAGCTTCGGGCAATTTGGCAAAGAAAAAACTGTTCGAATAAAGGACAGAATTAAGACAGATACAGATTAAGCTAAAGATATTAAGCATAACAAACATTTCGTTCTTGTGTATTAGATAATTTTATTTTGATTGAATTATTTTTATAAGATAAGGGAAAAATGAAAAAGACAAGTCAAAAAATCTTTCTTTTTTTTTAACTCTCCAAAATCAAGTCTAAAATTTTTCCTAACCATTCTCAAATGAGAATACAAGGAATTCTACTTTCATACATTATCTTAATTGAATTCTATGTAATGATCAATGAATTTTTGACATTTTATATATAATTTATATGTCTTAAATCCTAGCAACAAAAATATGCTATATATGTATTTCATATGTATTTATTATATATTACGTATTATGTAATTTTTGGTATTTTTTTTTTGGGGGGGGGGGGAGGATTGACCAATAACTAATAAGACTACTAGTCTTTACTAGTGCCAAAGGATTCAAATGGGGCGTGGCCAAGCGGTAAGGCAGCGGGTTTTGGTCCCGTTACTCGGAGGTTCGAATCCTTCCGTCCCAGATCCCATCTATCAGAAACATAAGATAGGATCATACTGTATCCCACATAAAACAAAAAATCTTTAAGAGAACAAAAAGTTGTTCTGAATTCTTAGAATGTATTTTTTTTTTCATTTAAAATGAAAATTATTTTTTGGTTTATCATTCACATTCAGAATATGCTCGTACTATGTTATATTCATTTTGAAGTTAGTTACCCATTTAACTAAATTGAATATAACATATTCATCAAATGTGAATTATCACATGATGCATTCTGAATTTCAGCGTGAAACAAAGGCATCCCTCTTCCCTTCCACACAAAGCCTAAAGTAAAAAAAGGGTATCCACATTTTTCTATGTGGAGATGATAGTAAAGAGTAGTGAGTTTTTGTTACTAATTTAATCAGTTTCATCATCAGTCTTAGAAAACCTCTAAAGCTGTGGTATGGTAACGAAATAGGAGAATTGTCGTAATTCCATTTCTTTCTATCTTATATCTTAGCTTAGATTCCTCAAATAAAAATTATTGGAAATATATGTTTGTAAATCCATGTAATGTAAGGTAAGGATTGGAGGAAATTAGTATATGAAATATACTTGTACTTGAACTTTTTTATGAAATTGATGGAAAAATTGTCGAACTAAAACAAAATACAAAAAAATCCATATACCATATAACCATAAAAAATCCATATGATCATGTCAATAAAATAAACAAGGTAAAGTCCTATACTCATAATTAAAGTCTTATACTCATAATATATATATATATATAATTTATATAATTGTAATATGTTTAATAATATTTTTATTTAATATTTAATAATATTCAATATTTTTTTATGAACTCTTGGTTGGTACTTGAAAAAGTATGATAAATCAATAGTTTCTAGAAATTTACGACCTTTTTTTTGGGGGGTCATTGGACGAGTTTATTTGATTAATAATGGATTTTGCTCCAGTTTTATAAACTAAACATATTAAATTAAAAATTAATAAATTTGAGTTTTATGGTTTTTTTGTTATATTATATAAATATGTATCCTTCATGATTGACCATCCGGAACAATCTGTTGGAGATGTAAATGAGTCTTTAGCAAACGTTTTTTTTTTATAAATATGTTTTGTTTTATTCATATGATAGAATATCGAGGTAAATAAATTGGATCCTTACTGAACTTTATCCTTATCCCAGATCCGCAAAATATATATATAATACTTTTCTATCTATAGGTAGAAAGTATGGACTATTATATACTGCTTGTTGAGCCAATGATTATTCATGATTACACATCATATTAAATGAAATATATTTAATATGAAATATATTTCACATATTTCATCGTGGTTTGAAATTCAATTGAATTTTATTTTCATATTATAGGAATGTTATGGTAAAACTTCGTTTGAAACGATGTGGTAGAAAGCAACGTGCGACTTGAAGGACATAATCAGCTGTGGATTTTTACATCCACCATTTTCCATAAAAATGAAGATGCTCTTGTCTCGACATAATTTGTTCTGTTCCATTAGGAATCTAAGACAAATTAGATTGATAGTACGTGATGGAGCTCGAGTAGAAAAGATTGATTTATTTATCAAGTATCAAGGGGAAGAATCTAGGGTTAGTGCTAATCAATCAATAAGTTAGACCAACTTTGTAAATATATTATCAATATCAATAAAAAAAAAATAGAAAGGTTTAAACTTAAAACAAGTAAAAAAAAAACTTTTTTTTGATAAAAAAGTGTATCTAAATTCTTCGTATTCTATTTCTATGGGTATTCCATTTATATTTATATAGAAGAAAATAACAAAAAACAAAAGGTATGTTGCTGTCCTTTTGAAAAGGAGTAAGGATCACCGAAGTAATGTCTAAATCCAATGATTTTACAAAGGAAAGATAAAGAATTCCGGAACAAGGAAACACTATTTTCAATTGTCTCAAGAAAGGGATCAGAATAATTGACTCGAGATGAGACAAACAAAAGAGGTTAGAGACGGCTCAATAAATGTCTAAGGATTCCCCTGGGACTATGTCAGAATTACCCAACTTGAGTTATGAGTACGAATGCAATTTTTTTTTTCGAGTTCGAGCCGTATGAGGATAAAACCTCTTATACGTTTCTGGGGGAGATTGTTTATGTGCATCTATCCCAATGAGCCATCTATCGAATCGTTGCAATTGATGTTCGATCCCGAAGAGAAGGGAGAGATCTTCGAAAAGTGGGTTTTTATGATCCGATAAATAATCAAACTTATTCAAACGTTCCTGCTATTCTATATTTCCTTGAAAAAGGTGCTCAACCAACAGGAACTGTTTATGACATTTTTAGGAAAGCAGATTTATTTAAAGAAAAAATTTCGAGTTCGGTTTAAAGTTAATTAGTTAAAATGAAAAGTGAATTAAAAGAAAAAAGACCAAAATAAAGAAAAAAAAAGGGGGGGAGGAATAAATAACTATATATATAGTGTAATTATTTACCTACAATTTATTATCTATAATTTGTTCTTTTCCTGCTCTATTCATACTCAAATTTACTTCCCCTTGTTATAGAAATCCAGCAACAAACAAGGAATTAATCTTGTTTATCCTTTATTGATTGAATAAACCTGTCTTGTCTGTCTTTATCTCTTCCTTATTTTATAAAAATTTCTGATTTATTTATATTTTTTTTTGTTTGTGCCAATCCAACACAAATTTTTATTTGATTTACTTCAGTTTTTTATTCGTTTTATCACCATTCTATTCATATTTATATTGATATTGACAATGTTATATTGAACAAATATAATTGATCGTAGATAAAGAAATCTCTTTATCCCGATCCTATCCTATATTGTATTATGGGATTTGGTTTTCAATTCACTTCAGTGAAATGACGGGTTTGTTTTGTATTGTCGGGTTTACTGTCATAGAAGATGTTTTTTTTCTTTAACTTGGGTTAAATAAAAAAAAATGTATAAATAAATAGTTGGTCCGTCGGAATTTTGGCATTTCTATTAGGAATTTGGTGCTTTTTACTATGATCTATACATTTTTTTTATTTGATAATTGATCAATAAATCAACAAGAAAGATTTCAATGTTTTGATGGGATCGTGCAGTCTAATTCAATTGGTTTTTTATTTCGATCGTATCTACATATCCAACTTTTGTTTTGAAGGGTTGGGTTGCTAACTCAACGGTAGAGTACTCGGCTTTTAAGTGCGACTATGATCTTTTACACATTTGGATGAAGCAATAAATTCGTCCAGACTATTGGTAGAGTCTATAAGACCACGACTGATCCTCAAAGGTAATGAATGGAAAAAGTAGCATGTCGTAATACGTAATATAATAAAATACGAAATTTCGTATTTTATTATAATTGAAAAAATTTCAAATTGAAATGAAAGTAAAATGAAGAACTTCTCCTTACTCACATTCTTACAATTTTTTTGTAGGGAAGTGGACAAAACAAATTAAAATTTATAGTTTGGTCTAGTGAATAAATGGATAGAGCTTCATGGCTCCAATTCCAATTCTGATAAACCAAAAAGAAACGAGCTTATGTTCTTAATTTGAATTAAATGATTACCCGATCTAGTTAGACGTTAAAAATGGATTAGTGCCAGGTACGGGAAAGGATGGGGTCTCCCATTAGGAGATCTTTTTTTTTATGAATCCTAAATATTGATTATTATGGGTTAGAGACGAATGTGTAAAAGAAACAGTATACTGATAAAGATAATTAATTCCAAAATCAAAAGAGCAATCAGGTTGCAAAAATAAAGGGTCATTATCCTCTTGTAATTATAACGAAGATAAACCATTTTTGATAGAAAAAAGGGAGTAAAAAAACCTGTTGATTGGACTCCCTCTTTCCTTTACAGGGTATTCTTTTTTATTACTATTGTATATATGCATAATACTCTGTTTTGACCATATTGCACTATGTATCAGTTATTTTATAACTCAATAAGTTCCTTCTACCTCTGCTTCACGTGGAAATATAAATGGAAGAATTACAAGGATATTTAGAAGAATATAGATCTCGGCAACAACAGTTTCTATATCCACTTCTCTTTCAAGAATATATTTACGTATTTGCTTATGATCATGGGTTAAATAGTTCGATTTTTTATGAACCCCAAAACTCCTTGGGTTATGACAATAAATTTAGTTCAGTACTTGTGAAACGTTTAATTATTCGAATGTATCAAAAAAATTATTGGATTTATTCGGTTAATGATATTTACCAAAATATATTTGTTGGGCATAACAATTATTTTTATTTTCATTTTTTTTCTCAGATTCTATCTGAAGGTTTTGCAGTCATTGTAGAAATTCCATTTTCGCTGCAGTTAATATCTTCCCTTGAAGAAAAAGAAATACCCAAATCTCACAATTTACAATCTAGTCATTCAATATTTCCTTTTTTAGAGGATAAATTATTGCATTTAAATTATCTGTCCGATATACTAATACCCTATCCCGCCCATATGGAAATCTTGGTTCAAATGCTTCAATCTTGGATCCAGGATGCTCTCTCTTTACATTTATTGCAGTTCCTTCTCCACGAATATTATAATTGGAATAGTCTCATTATTCCGAATAAATCTATTTACGTATTTTCAAAAGACAATAAAAGACTATTTTGTTTCTTATATAATTTATATATATATGAATATGAATTTCTATTAGTGTTTCCTTGTAAACAATCTTCTTTTTTACGATTAATATCTTCTGGAGTCCTTCTTGAGCGAATACATTTTTATGTAAAAATAGAGCATCTTGGAGTGTGCCGAATTTTTTGTCAGAA